ATGAATATGAAATAACCAATTTGTCCTCCAGAAACAGAAATGCCTGATCCGTAGAAATGAAGAGAAAGAGTCAATTTTTTCTCTATCCATGTTTTTCTCATTCGTTCTGATTTTTCTAACGATCTAGATTAATGATACTTAATCTTAATTAAGTATCATAAAAATAAAAATAGTTCTTTTTCTCATTGAGAAATTGATTATCTATTTTTTTGGCAATAAAATAACCACTCGTTACTAGTAATCCGTGTTGCTCTCACTATATTCCATATCCATGTGGATATTCAGTATATCATTCGTGTTTCTGTTACAACACAACGAATAGAATGTTCTTATCAAACTAGTAAGAATATGTATGCCATACACCTTGCTGGGATTGTAGTTCAATCGGTCAGAGCACCGCCCTGTCAAGGCGGAAGCTACGGGTTCGAGCCCCGTCAGTCCCGAACTAGGATCCGATAAATTTATCAATTCATCTCCCCATTTTCTGTGAAAGGGGGGACAGGTAGCAAGATCTAATCCCCAGCGGGGATCCTTATTTCTTTTGTTTTTCGTTTCGCATTTATCATCAGACAAGTACGGGAATTTCAATTTCTTTCACTAATACCGATTGATAAGGGGAGACATATGTAAGTTGGTACAATCGGTGGCATTACTATATTCAGTATTTTAATAGATACCATACTCGTCTGACTTTCTTTTTCAATTGTTCTTGAACAATGAAATGGAATAGAGTTCCCCTATTTTTACCGGGAGTACATACACAAATTGTATTCGTTTATTGTACGATACACAATGAACTTAACATAATTACCTCGACTTTGTTTGTGTATCCTCAATGACTAATTGGAAACAATCTATCTATTCTCATGCAAATTGCACACTGAATTTTTGATGTATGCGTTCTAGTCTCAATCCAAGAAAGAAGAAGAGATACTATACTAATAAAATAAAAGACCAAGCAACGCCCCTTTTTAGTAAATTTGTTGGAATATTAGATCCTTTCTACTTAACACCCGTCCTTTTTTCCATCTCACTTCTACTGTTTGGATCTGTGTGACCCATAGAATACCGGTCATATAATATCTCATAATTGTATGTATAAGTATAAGGAAAGAGAGTTGTATAAGGAAGACAAAGACAGTAGGTTATGGAAAAGAAAAAAGTGGAAAAAGGGATGAAAAATTCAATGGAATTCCTGATCCAATAAAGAATCCCATTTCGGATTTAGTATGGATAAAATAAAATATTTTCTTATGTTATACTATTCAATTCTCGACGATGAATCGATTTGATAGATCAGATATTGTTATTCATAATATTGATCCGATTCAGTATCATCAGAATTCAATTCATCCCAATTGAATTGACAGGAGTAAAATTTCTTATCTCTATGGGATTAGATCCCGAGTTATTGCGAAGTAAAAAAAACAATGAGATTATGGAAGTCAATATTCTCGCATTTATTGCTACTGCACTGTTCATTCTAGTTCCTACTGCTTTTTTACTTATCATCTACGTAAAAACAGTCAGTCAAAATGATTAATTTAACTGAAACTTGGTTGGATTATTAGTTCTTATCAATGATTGAAGAAATAAAAGAAAGGGATTAAAACTCCAAGTTTTAAATGAAACGATTTGGCTGGAATCATAAGTATCTGAGATAGTGTGGTAGAAAGAACTATATATAATATAGTTCTTTCTACCACACTAGATAGTATTGTATATTTTTATCATATAAATTTATTATCATATAAATAGTATGATCATATAAATTTTATCATATAAAGTTGTATACAGATATGGTTTTATATAGATATAGATCAATTTACAATATGTACATGTATTAGATGTACATCTAATACATATACATCGAAATAGCAGTCTAATTCTATTTCTTTTTTTTTCGCTACATCTACTTGTATGGGTTTCGATCAATCCAAAATAATCCAAGGCCAACTCTTCTAATTCCTAGGCTTCTTATAACTTATAACTTAATATATAGATTTATATTAATAATTAGATTTATATATAATATATATATTTATTTATATATAATAAACTAAATATATATATATATAAGTCCCGAGATCCATCGAAAGAATTAATGGAGGAAAAATAGTATGGGTATGGGCATATATTAACTATATATAAAAAAAAAAAAATAAAAGAAAACGAAACCCTTGGTAAGGAATCTTTTATTTTTTTTTTAGTTTCGCAAAACGATCAATTAAACGATTGATACAATTCGATCACTCAATCGATTATTCAATTAGTAGTACCCCTAGAGTCCACTTCTCCCCCATACTACGAGTGAGAGGGAAAATGTAAAGACTACCATTAAAGCAGCCCAAGTGAGACTTACTATATCCATGTGAATTATGTCTCCTATCTCTATGAAGGAATTATTTCATTATTGATTATTGATCAATAATCATAGTGGAATCAATGGTGCAGAGTCAAAAGAAAATAGTATTCTGACTTAAGGCTATTGATGAACTAATCCAATGAATCCACTCGTAACAAGTTCCTATATTAGAAAATTTCTGGTAGAATCGGGAAGCATTAAGCACAAATACGATACACACACCTTTTATTTGGAAATAGCAAAGGAATGCTCCTAATGGAGCATGTAGAAATAGTAAGACCTATTGTTTGTTACCTTTCTTTCATAAGCAAAAGACGTCAAAATATACCATCAAGATAGATAACCATCTATCAGATACCTCTATTTTATTTGATCTAAGGCTTACGTCTTTCTTTCTGTGAAAGAATGGAATGGTAAGACACCACCACCATTATTACATACATTCTTTTTTTTGTAATCCCCTACACGGGCAAAGAATTTTTTTTTTTTTCAACTTTTCTTTTTACTCTATAAATAAGAGCCGCCCAACCATGTTGATTGAATGTTTGAGTACTCAAAGCCTCTCGTGAGTCTGGATACAAAGTATCTTCAGTCCTTTCCACAACTTCTAAATTGATTTCCCATCCATCAGCCTATTCTATTCAATCTAATTCCAGACAGAGTCAGTAGACACTATTTTAGTATTTAGTATAGGTAGTGTAAGATAATTAGGAAGTCTTGATAGTCTTTCGTATAATCTCTTCTTCAATCCTAGGAGCAAAAATGGAGTGTCCTTTAGGAACCTTTGGATACTAAGATTTCCGACCTCTTACTTTCGTAGTTCTGAATCCCAGAATTGACTCTCACTATTTATTTGATTTATTTGATTCAATTGATATCATAAATCAAATAAATGTCCGAATCAATCATTAATAAGTAAGGGTTACTTCATACCTATTGGTACCGGTTTGGACCGGTACCCAGAACCCAGATTTTGAGAAAAAAAAAATTTACAGTTTTTTTATAGAATTATGGATTCTAAAAATCAAGTATCGACACGACAGGCCTAGTCGTTTGCCTCTGCTTCTTGCGGGGCAAGAATTTGTCGAGTTAGATCAGCAGAATAAGAAATTTCAAGTCTTTTGTTGATCAGGCGACACCCGGATTTGAACTGGGGATAAAGGATTTGCAGTCCCCCGCCTTACCACTTGGCCATGCCGCCAAATCTGATCCAAAATGGACAATATTTTTATCCATCCATATTCTATTACTAATTTTTTTATCTTGAATCCCATTGTACTTATCCCTTTTCAAAAATTAATCCCTATTTTTTATTGGATCCAGTTTAGATTATTCTCTTCGATTGATTGTATCTCAAAAGACACACTGCTTAAAAACTTCCCTTCTCCTTCTATTGAAAAGAGAAAAAATAGATTTCCGGTCACAGACCGAAAAATTCAGGGAAAATTGGAACCATTAACCATTTTAACTTTAGAATTAGTGAACGGTTCTTAAATTTGTATCTCAAATTGTGTTTCTTTAATGGTATAACAAAATCAAATTGATTTACGACTAATCAGTATCAATTATTTTCAATAATCAATCCTTTTCAATTTCAATTATAACAAAATATATGTGTATATGTAAACCCCAGAACAGAAATTGTTGCACAGATACCGAATTGGGTCTTTCTCTTATGTACATATCCCTATAGAGAATTCTCGTGCTTCAATTTTTCATTGAATATTTTGAATAGAAAATAGGAATTATGATATAGTGCGACCTGACTTCTGTTGCCACAAGTAAAATTACGATAAAAGATGCGATATGCGGATAGGTATATCGGCATGTACTTAATAAATACTACTCCTATTACTATTACGCAATTCAATCGTATTCTATCTATAAATTCTACTACCAAAAAGAATCCACGAATTCTTTTTTGAACATTAAAGTGTGCTAAAAAAAGGAAATTCTATACTGCTCCTGATTATTCTGTCTTTATCTCATTCATAAAGAGCAGATTTAATCCTGAATCCATTTATTTTTTTGGTACCCAATCTGATCGTAATATCATAATAATAGGTAGAAATTGGATCAATTTTTATATTCTATACAAGACTCCATAAGTGGAAGTGATAGAATCTTTTTTCCAGGAATGTTTTATCAATTCATTTCCATTTGTACTTGTCGCAAATTCGAACTTGCGTCGAAAATGCTCTTCATTCCTCCGTCTCGTTTCCGTTCATACGTATGAAATACATTWMATTAMATATATGGAGTTGGCTGAAATTTCATGTGATTCAGTAAACAGAATATACATTCCATCATTGCTAGATCGATCCGTATGGTTCGATGAATAGTGAGTCAATAATGGGATTTTTTCGATAAACAGGAAACTTAAGATTAAGATGCTCCGGAATGGAAATGAGGGAATGTCCACAATACCTGGATTTAGTCAGATTCAATTTGAGGGATTTTGTAGATTCATTAATCAGGGCTTGACGGAAGAATTTCATAAATTTCCAAAAATTGAAGATCAAGAAATTGAATTTAAATTATTTGTGGAAACATATAAATTGGTAGAACCCTTGATAAAAGAAAGAGATGCTGTGTATGAATCACTCACATATTCTTCTGAATTATATGTACCCGC